CATAAAAAACCGGTTTAGTAAAACCATTCTATTTCTAAAAGAAATAGTAAAAGAACTCGAAAAAATAAACCCAATTCTATTATTTGGATTCAGAGAACTAGAAATATATCAATTCAGTGAAACTAAAAAAGAAAAAGATTCAATAAGAAATAAGCAGCTAATTCACGAATCGTTCAGTAAAATTAGATCTACAGATTGCACAAATTATTCATTAACAAAAAAAAAAATAAAAAATTTGACTGATAGAACAAATACACTCATAACTCAAATAGAAAAAATAAAAAAAGAGAACAAAAAAGAATTTATAATCCCAAATATCAGTTCTAACAAAAACAAAATGAGTTATGATGATAAAAAATTAGAATCGCCAAAAAATATTGGGCAGATATTAAAAAGAAGAAATACTCGACTAATCCGTAAATCACATTATTTTATAAATTTTTTTTTGATTGAAAGGATATACATAGATATCTTTTTAGGTATCATTAATATCCCGAATATCAATGCACAATTTTTTCGGGAATCAACAAAAAAAATCCTTAATAAATACATTTACAACGACAAAGATATTTCTAATAATGAAACAAATCAAGAAAGAATTTATAAAAAAAACAAAAGTCTAATTCACTTTATTTCGACTATAAAAAATTCACTTTCTACTATCAGTAATAAAAGTAGTAATAAAAACGCACAGACCTTTTTTGACTTATCCTACGTGTCACAAGCATATGTATTTTACAAATTATCACAACCCCTAGCCCTTAACTCATACTTATACAAGTTAAGATCCATTTTTCAATATAACGGAACATCTTTTTTTCTTAAGAATGAAATAAAGGATTATTTTGTTGGAATCCAGAAAATATTTCATTCCAAATTAAGACATAATTCTCTTCGAAATTCTGGAATGAATCAATGGAAAAATTGGTTAAAAGGTCATGATCAATATCATTTATCTCCGATTAGATGGTCTAGCTTAGTACCACAAAAGTGGCGAAATAGAGTCAATAAACACTCTATAGCTAAAACTAACCATTTAAAGAAATGCGATTCATATGAAAAAAACCGATTAATTCACTACGAAAAACAAAAAAATTTTGAAGGCGCCTCATTACAAAAGGAAAAAGAGAATTTAAAAAAACACTATAGATATGATCTTTTAGCATATAAATTTATATCATCTAAATCAATTAATTATGAAGATCAGAAAAACTCATCTATTTATGGATTACCATTACAAGCAAATAATAACCAAGAGATTATTTATAATTACAGCACACATAAACGAAAAATTTTTAATGTGCTAGGAGATATCCCTATCAATAATTATCTAGTCGAAGATGATATTATAGATATGGAGAAAAATCCGGACAGAAAATATTTTGATTGGATAATTCTCAATTTTTGTCTTAGAAAGAAAGTAGATATTGAGGACTGGATCAATATTGATACTGACACCACTAGTAATAAATATAGTAAGACTTGGGGGAATAATTATCAACTACTTGATAAAATCGATACGAAGGGTCTTTTTTATCTTACGATTCCTCAAAATCAAGAAATCAACCTATCCAATAAAAAAAAAAAACTTTTTGATTGGATGGGAATGAATGACGAAATACGAAGTTGTCCCATATCAAATCTGGAACGTTGGTTTTTCCCAGAATTTTTTATACTTTATAACACGTATAAGATTAAACCATGGGCCATCCCAATCAAATTTATTCTTTTGAATTTGAATATAAACGAAAATGCTAGTGAAAATAAAAGCATCACGGGAAAGAAAAAAAGAGATATATCAATATTTTCGAATGAAAAAAAATATCTTGAATCAGAAAACCGAAATCAAGTAAAAAAAGAATCCGCAAGCCAAGCAGGTTTTGAATCATCTCTCTCAAAGCAAGACAAAGATATTGAAGAAGGTTTTGTGGGATCAGACATGAAAAAAGATCGAAATAAAAAACAATACAAGAACAATACGGAAGCGGAGTTTGATTTCTTCCTAAAAAGGTATTTGCGTTTTCAATTGAGATGGGATGATGTTTTAAATAAAAAAATGATCAATAACATCAAAGTATATTGCCTTCTGCTTAGACTGATAAATCCAAGAGAAATTTCTATATCCTCTATTCAAAGGGGCGAAATGAGCCTGGATATTCTACTGATTCAGAAAGATTTAACTCTTAGAGAATTGATGAAAAAGGGAATATTGATTATCGACCCAATCCGTCTGTCTATAAAAAATGAAGGACAATTTATTATATATCAAGCCATAGGTATTTCGTTGGTTCATAAGAGTAAACATGAAATAAATCAAAAGTACCTAGCAAAAAGCACTGTTGATAACAAGAATTCTGCTGAATTCATTACAAAATCTCAAAAAATGACTGGAAATAGAGACAACAATCATTATGATTTGTTTGTTCCTGAAAATATTTTATCCCCTAGACGTCGTAGAAAATTGAGAATTCTAATTTGTTTTAATTCGAGAAATGCTGCATTTTGTAATGGGAAGAAGGAAAACAGTCAAGTTTTGGATAAAAGCAAAAGAGACACAAATAAACTAATTAAATTAAAGTTCTTTCTTTGGCCTAATTATCGATTCGAAGATTTAGCTTGTATGAATCGATATTGGTTTGATACCAATAATGGCAGTCGTTTTAGTCTGGTAAGGATACATATGTATCCGCAAATTCGTTAGTTAATGGTAGATTTGTTTTTCCTATATTTCCCGTAGCATGATCTATGAAAACAAAGAAATGCACACATGCATTGCCTTACATTCCATTATGATACAAGATTCATTGACATATCAATTAGATCTATAAATGATCACCAAAATTTTCTTTTTTTCTATTTTAGGTCTAAATACATTTTTATCTTTTGTGAGTACCGAAAAGAAGATTTTGGTATACCTATTCGAATACAATTTTATTTGATCAAATTTGGAATTTTGTTAAAAATATTGTGTATACTAAATTAAACTGAATGGGATTATTATTATTGATCAATAAAACTACCTAACACTACAAAAAGGATAGGAAAAAGTGGGGGGGGGGACAGATTTCATTTTATGGCAAAAAATTCATTCATCTCGGTTATTTCGCAAGAAGAAAAAGAAGAAAAAGGGGGATCTGTTGAATTTCAAATACGCAGCCTCACCAATAGGATACGAAAACTTTCTTCACATTTGGAATTGCACAGAAAAGACTATTTATCTCAGAGAGGCCTACGTAAAATTTTGGGAAAACGCCAACGGCTGCTATCTTATTTGTCAAAGAAAAATAGAATATGTTATAAAGAATTAATTAATCAGTTGGATATTCGGGAATCAAAAACTCGCTAATTTGAAAAAGCAGTTTGTTTTGAATTATTTGATTTATTAGATCTTGAATTTTAATGAACTTATTTTAGTTTTCAGCAATTCATGAAAGACTGAATCGAGGAAAAACCTATGAATATACCAGCTACAAGAAATGACCTCATGGTAGTAAATATGGGACCCCACCACCCATCAATGCATGGTGTTCTTCGACTCATCGTTACTCTAGATGGTGAAGATGTGATTGACTGTGAACCAATATTGGGCTATTTACACCGAGGGATGGAAAAAATTGCGGAAAACCGAACAATTATACAATATCTGCCTTATGTAACGCGTTGGGATTATTTAGCTACTATGTTCACAGAAGCAATAACCGTAAATGGCCCGGAACAGTTGGGAAATATTCAAGTGCCTAAAAGAGCCAGCTATATCAGAGTAATTATGTTGGAGTTGAGTCGTATAGCTTCTCATCTGCTATGGCTCGGTCCTTTTATGGCAGATATTGGTGCACAAACGCCTTTTTTCTATATTTTCCGAGAAAGGGAATTAATATATGATCTATTCGAAGCTGCCACCGGTATGAGAATGATGCATAATTTTTTTCGTATCGGAGGAGTGGCTGCTGATCTACCTCATGGCTGGATAGATAAATGTTTGGATTTTTGCGATTATTTTTTAACAGGAATCGCTGAATATCAAAAACTTATTACACGGAATCCTATTTTTTTAGAACGAGTTGAAGGAGTAGGCATTATTGGTACAGAGGAAGTAATAAATTGGGGTTTATCAGGACCAATGCTCCGGGCTTCTGGAACACAATGGGATCTTCGGAAAGTTGATCATTATGAGTGTTACGACGAATTTGATTGGGAAGTACAGTGGCAAAAAGAAGGAGATTCGTTAGCTCGTTACCTAGTCCGAATAGGTGAAATGACAGAATCCATAAAAATTATTCAACAGGCTCTGGAAGGAATTCCGGGAGGGCCATATGAGAATTTAGAAATCCGATACTTTGATAGAGAAAAGAATCCCCAATGGAATGATTTTGAATATCGATTTATTAGTAAAAAACCTTCTCCTACATTTGAATTACCGAAACAAGAACTCTATGTGAGAGTCGAAGCCCCAAAAGGAGAATTGGGAATTTTTCTGATAGGGGATCAGAGTGGTTTTCCTTGGAGATGGAAAATTCGCCCACCGGGTTTTATCAATTTGCAAATTCTTCCTCAGTTAGTTAAAAGAATGAAATTGGCTGATATTATGACGATACTAGGTAGTATAGATATCATTATGGGAGAAGTTGATCGTTGAAATGATAATTGATATGACAGAAATACAAGATATCAACTCTTTTTCTAGATTGGAGTTTTTAAAAGAGGTCTATGGAATTATATGGTTCCTTATTCCGATTTTGACTCTTGTATTAGGAATCACAATAGGTGTACTGGTAATTGTATGGTTAGAAAGAGAAATATCCGCAGGGCTACAGCAACGTATTGGACCTGAATACGCCGGTCCTTTGGGAGTTCTCCAAGCTCTAGCAGACGGGACAAAACTTCTTTTCAAAGAAAATCTTCTTCCATCGAGAGGAGATACTCGTTTATTCAGTATCGGACCATCCATAGCAGTCATATCAATTTTAGTAAGTTATTCAGTAGTTCCTTTTGGCTATCACCTTGTTTTAGCGGATCTCAATATCGGTGTTTTTTTATGGATTGCCATTTCCAGTATTGCTCCTATTGGACTTCTTATGTCAGGATACGGGTCAAATAATAAATATTCCTTTTTAGGTGGTCTACGAGCTGCTGCTCAATCAATTAGTTATGAAATACCATTAACTTTATGTGTGTTATCAATATCTCTACGTGTGATTCGTTGAGACATCAATTTTTCTCTATTTCTTCCTATATATTATTTTCTTTCTAGGAAAAGGGGTAGAATGAATTGAGTAGATATCTTCATTTTTTATTCATTATTCGGATTGATGAACTAAATCAGATAGTTGTATGAGTGAAAGAAAACAGCTTTTATATAAATTCGCAGTAAAGATATTGAGTCTCATTTTCTATGTATAAGAGTTAGAGAGTTGAGCGGAAATAAACAGAAGCAGAAGATACCGTTTACCCCAAGATAGGTTGATTAGTCATCCTGACTTGAAGCGGGCTCAAAAGATCAACCATATTGAGTTTTCACTATCGTTTGTATGTATTTTCATATATGTATTACCATATTTCATACATGTATTACCATAAAGGGCGATTGAACAAAAACGAGTGGATAGGTAGAAACACCAAGATACGCAAAGGATTAGTAATGGAGATTATGTAAATTATCCAAAAGTAGACATTTCTACATAATACACAAAGAATACTAATTGGGGCTTTAAATTTGTAGAAGTGATCAGGCAGTACTCCCCACGATTCCGATCCAGAGTATGCTCCTATACGCCGATTAAATAAATGACTATTGGGAACGAAATAATCCTTTTTTTTTGTAAGTCCCCCTTTTTCATAAACAGAAAGAAGAATAGGAACGAAAAAATCGAAAGGAATACAAAAGAATAAAAAAGATCTTTTTTATTCTTTTTTTCCTATATCCATATTTATATCGATACAATTCGTGTCATAATTCATGGATTAATGTACTGTATAATTTTTTTTCGTAAGTGAAAACGATGGGTTATTTATTTTTTTACAAGGAGTATTTTATTGAAGAATCAAGTTATTACTCAACAAAGAAAAATTTAAATGATTATGTAAATTTTTAAAGAAAGGATGAGATCAATTCAGAAGTACTTTTTTTGCGTATTCTTTATTATTAATTATTAATATTAATTTTTTTTAAGAATTATTAAAACATAACAGACAGAATTCGATTGGTCTAATTTTGGACCGTATGATAGATTTTAATCTTATCTATCTTATAACCAAGCAGCTCAAGATAAAACGGCCCGGTCCTTAGATTTTTTTATGGCCCTTAAGGAGCCGTATGAGGTGAAAATCTCATGTACGGTTTTGGAATAGCGATGGAAACTGTGATGGTACCACCGACTATGATTATCTAATAGTTCAAGTACAGTTGATATAGTTGAGGCGCAATCAAAATATGGTTTTTGGGGATGGAATTTGTGGCGTCAACCTATAGGGTTTATCGTTTTTCTAATTTCTTCCCTAGCAGAATGTGAGAGATTACCTTTTGATTTACCAGAAGCGGAAGAAGAATTAGTAGCAGGTTATCAAACCGAATATTCAGGGATCAAATTTGGTTTATTTTACGTTGCTTCCTATCTAAACCTATTAGTTTCGTCATTATTTGTAACAGTTCTTTACTTGGGCGGTTGGAATATCTCTATTCCGTATATATTTGTTTCGGATCTTTTTGAAATAAATCAACGATATGGAGTTTTGGGGGCGACAATTGGTATCTTTATTACATTAGCTAAAACTTATTTGTTTTTGTTCATTCCTATCGCAACAAGATGGACTTTACCTAGGCTAAGAATGGACCAACTGTTGAATCTTGGATGGAAATTTCTTTTACCTATTTCTCTCGGTAATCTATTATTAACAACTTCTTTCCAACTCTTTTCACTGTAAAGGAATATGATATTCACAACTTGGCTTAAACAAGAGAAATAAACAAACATCAAATTATTCATATATATTCACGATATGTTCGCTATGGTAACTGGGTTCATGAATTATGGTCAACAAACAGTACGAGCTGCAAGGTACATTGGTCAAAGTTTCATGATTACTTTATCCCACGCAAATCGTTTACCTGTAACTATTCAATATCCTTATGAAAAATTAATAACCGCGGAGCGTTTCCGCGGTCGAATCCATTTTGAATTTGATAAATGTATTGCTTGTGAAGTATGTGTTCGTGTATGTCCTATAGATCTACCCGTCGTCGATTGGAAATTGGAAACAGATATTCGCAAGAAACGGTTGCTTAATTACAGTATTGATTTTGGAATCTGTATATTTTGTGGTAACTGCGTTGAGTATTGTCCAACAAATTGTTTATCAATGACTGAAGAATATGAACTTTCTACTTATGATCGTCACGAATTAAATTATAATCAAATTGCTTTGGGGCGTTTACCAATATCAGTAATTGACGATTATACAATTCGAACAATTTTGAATTCTCCTCAAATAAAAAAGAAGTAAATCCCTTGATTAAAGAAAATTTTCGAATTACTAAGTACTAAGGTTTCTTTTGTTTGGTCACGCCCTACAAATCCCAACTATTCATTAGTTGGTAATAATAACGTCTTAATTTTGATTGAAAATCGAGTAATATATATAATTATTTCGAAATATAGTTTCTGATTGTAATTACTCTTTCAGATCAAGAATGAAATTAGTCCAATATCTGTACCCACATTAAGTCACATCCCTGAGGATTTCATTCAATTAGGAATTGATTATAAATCATAAAAAATTTTTTCTGGTCGAGTCTCAATAAGGTCATGAAAAACATTTCGATTTTTATCTCTTTTTTTACATATAATGGATTTGCCTGGACCAATACATGATTTTCTTTTAGTCTTTCTGGGATCAGGTCTTATATTAGGAGGTATAGGAGTAGTATTACTTACCAACCCAATTTATTCTGCTTTTTCATTGGGACTCGTCCTTGTTTGTATATCCTTATTCTATATTCTATTAAACTCTTATTTTGTAGCTGCTGCACAACTCCTTATTTACGTGGGAGCTATAAATGTTTTAATCATATTTGCTGTGATGTTCATGAATGGTTCAGAATATTACAAAGATTTGAATCTTTGGACCGTTGGGGATGGCGTTACTTTACTGGTTTGTACAAGTATTTTTGTTTTACTAATGAGTACTATTACGGATACGTCATGGTACGGGATTATTTGGACTACAAGATCAAACCAGATTATAGAGCAAGATTTGATAAGTAATAGTCAACAAATTGGAATTCATTTATCAACAGATTTCTTTCTTCCCTTTGAATTCATTTCAATAATTCTTCTAGCCGCTTTGATAGGTGCAATCGCTGTGGCGCGCCAGTAATAACTCTTAAATCTATAGAATTGGCAACAGCAATCCAAATGAAACTGCATTCTGTGTTATCACATCTATTTCTCTTCAATTCTAATTAAAGATTGTTTATGTCGAAAATAGAAATTATTTTATTCGATCTATTACCAATCTATTTATTTGTTCCGTACTTTTTAGATTCTAGTCAATTGAATCCGTTGAACTGTTGTTCATATTATATTGAAATAAATCAAAATTTAATTGATAAGGAGTTGGTCAATGATGCTCGAACATGTACTTGTTTTGAGTGCCTACTTATTTTCTATCGGTATCTATGGATTGATCACAAGCCGCAATATGGTTAGAGCCCTTATGTGTCTTGAACTTATACTGAATGCGGTTAATATAAATTTTGTAACATTTTCTGATTTTTTTGATAGTCGCCAATTAAAAGGCAATATTTTTTCAATTTTTGTTATAGCTATTGCCGCCGCTGAAGCAGCTATTGGACCTGCTATTGTTTCGTCAATTTATCGTAACAGAAAATCAACTCGGATTAATCAATCGAATTTGTTGAATAAGTAGTATTAATCATAATTAATCATATAAATTAGAATATTCATAAATCCGAATTAGCATGTATTATGCATAATGTATGATCGTGTTTGCGAAAAAGTAAGAAATCAAAGTATCTTGGCTCCCTTACACGAGTCGGTCCAGAAGTAGATTGATTAAAAAAATTCTGGTAAATCATTGATTCATCTGGTGTCTAAATATATGATTCATTTATAAATTTACTAGATCGAAAATTTAGGATGTTTAAAAAATTTATAGATCCAATGTCACATTCAGTAAAGATTTATGATACGTGTATAGGATGTACTCAATGTGTCCGAGCTTGCCCCACGGATGTATTAGAAATGATACCTTGGGACGGGTGTAAAGCTAAGCAAATTGCTTCTGCTCCAAGAACAGAGGACTGTGTCGGTTGTAAAAGATGTGAATCCGCCTGTCCAACGGATTTCTTGAGTGTTCGAGTTTATTTATGGCATGAAACAACTCGAAGTATGGGGCTAGCTTATTGATACGTTTCAGAAAACCTTACTTGAATATATTTAATTTTTTTTTTTTACCACCAAAAACCCGCGCTCCAAAATATATTATTTTGAGCGCGGGTTTTTCTGGTCCAAGTGTATCTTGTTTTTACCACGAATGATTTTCCTTGGTTAACGATAGTTGTAGTTTTGCCAATATCTGCGGGTTCTTTAATTTTCTTTCTCCCTCATAGAGGGAATAAGGTAATTAGGTGGTATACTATTTGTATATGCATAATCGAACTCCTTCTAATAACCTATACATTTGGGTATCATTTCCAATTGGACGATCCATTAATCCAACTGACAGAGAATTATAAATGGATCCATTTTTTTGATTTTTACTGGAGATTGGGAATAGATGGAATTTCTATAGGACCTATTTTACTGACAGGATTTATCACTACTTTAGCTACTTTAGCGGCCCGGCCGGTTACTCGAGATTCCCGATTATTCCATTTCCTGATGTTAGCAATGTATAGCGGTCAAATAGGACCATTTTCTTCTCAAGACCTTTTACTTTTTTTCATCATGTGGGAGTTAGAACTAATTCCCGTTTATCTACT